CCAGGATATCTTTTCTGTCTCTCCAGGAAAATAGATATCCCCCGAAAATATTTTGAGTTCAATCTTTTTTTTTTTTTTCTCCACTCGGACCAATCCGCTTACTCGGCTTCTTATATTGAAAGTAATTCGCGTATCTACTCCAATGATACTATTGTTCCGTACCATTATGGAAGAAGCTCCGGGTAAGATATGCACTTCCTCGGGAATGAAAAAAAATCGATCTATTTTAATTTTGTATTTTGGCCGAAATTCTTTTGTTCTTCGATACTCAATCAAATCCTCTTTTTTGACGATAGAATCCGCCTCTATAGTCCCATATTTAGTAATTCCCGAACTCTTTCTTCTATATCGAGGATCGTCGAAATAAGCAAGAATACTATTTATACGGAAAAGACCATTTATGGGTATTTCAATCGAGATACCTGAACGGGGTATTAGTTCTTTTTCTTGTTCTTGATTCGATTGTAATGGAATGATGAATCTATTTCTTCGTCTCTTTGCCAATAAATCAGAATTCTCGTCAAGAATAGCGGGGTATATAAAATTACAATGACCCTTACATATGATTCGATCAGGTACTGAATAATCAAGAACCCCCCCCTCCTTTTTACCAGAAGGATCCGACCTAAACAATTTATGTCTCGCTTGATCATCAGTCACTGAAAGGTTAGAAATATATTTTCGTTCGACAGAAAGAGAATGAATATTTATTTGATCTTGATCCTTGTGGAGCGAAAAAGGGACTATACTGGATCTGTGCGGAACTCCTGATAATATCCACAAATGGCTTGTTTTTGGTAAGAGATGAACATTACCATATGTATATTCGGGTGCATGGTACACAGCGGTACTCCAGTGCATTTCTCCCTCTGAGTCAGAATAAATATGTTTTCGGACCCTCTCTTTAAAATTCAAGATGGATGCTTCGGCGCGAATCTCGGCAATGACTTGTTCTGATTCTACATATTGATCATTTTTAACTAAAATCAAACTTTTTGGTGGAATATTCACATTATGTAGAATATCTTGACCCTCAATAGTTACATATAGGTCTATATAACATAGAAAAGCTGGATAGCCGTGACGTGTACGTGTGGGATGAACCAAATGTTCATTGAATTTTATTTTTCCATTATCAGGAGCTCGTACATGTTCCGCCGTACCGCCTGTAAATACTCCACCGGTATGAAAAGTTCTTAATGTTAGTTGAGTCCCGGGTTCCCCAATAGATTGACCCGCAACAATACCTACCGCTTCTCCCAATTCGACCAGGTCGCCATGAGTGGGACTACGGCCATAACATAATCGACAGATCCAAGATGTACTCCTGCAAGTAAAGGGAGTTCTAATAGATATTGATTTTGCTCTAAAGGTTATGAATCGATTAACAAGTCCAATCCCAATATCTTGATTTCGAATGGCAACGCATCGTGAACCCATATATATATTGTCCGCTAATACACGACCAATTAATGTTTGGATAAAAATTCTTTCTGTTATCATCCCATTTTGAAGACTCACAGAAATACCTCGGATGGTGCCACAATCTGTTCTACGTACAACAATGTGTTGAACTACTTCAACAAGTCTGCGCGTGAGGTATCCAGCATCTGATGTTCGTACAGCAGTATCCACAACTCCTTTGCGAGCTCCGTAGCAGGAAATAATATATTCCGTTAAAGAGAGTCCTTCGCGTAAATTGCTTTGAATGGGTAAATCAATCATTTGTCCTTGAGGATCCGACATTAATCCTCTCATACCTACTAATTGATGGACCTGAGATGCATTTCCTCTAGCTCCCGAAAAAGACATTATATGGACTGGGTTAGAAGGATCAGTCATCCTAAAATTAGGATTCATTTGTTGTCGTAAATATTCACTTGTAGCATACCAGATCTCAATGGATTGACGTAATTTTTCTACCGCGTGTACATTCCCATAATGATGGTGTTTTTCCAAAATTAAACTTTGTTGTTCCGCATCTTGTACTAGCCACCCCTTGGAAGGTATTGTTAAAAGATCATCAATTCCTAATGAAATGGATGTAGTAGTGGCTTGCTGGAAACCCAGAGTCTTTACTTGATCCAGGACATGTGATGTATATGCCATTCCAAAGTGATCTATTAATCTGCGAATAAGTCGTTTCATGGCAGTTCCATCTATCGCTTTATTGTGAAAGACTAGATCGGCCCGTTCTGCCATAAGTACCTCGCTATTCAGTTGAGTAGGATTCGACAATGGATTTGAGTCAGTGATTCGAAGACTGCCTTTCCTCGATCTTGATTAGCGGAGAAATTCACGAATTAGAATACTAGTTGAGACGGGGAGACCCGAATCGAATTATCGCGGGTATCATAGAATTTTTTAGCTTAGGTACTATATGAGCAAGCCCGGCAAAACCCTTGTACGGCTTCTTCTATCTCTCGATAAAAAGAAATATGACCAACAGTGGTTCGAATGTCTATACAAAAGATTTCCTTGTTGACATTTCTTACTATTA